CTCTTTTCAGGGAGATCGTGATGAGGCAAAAGGGGGCCTTATTAAAGTCCTCTGGGTCATCCACTAAGTGAGTGAAAGAGGTCTCATTGGGAGAATTGGGAAGAGAGAAGGCCAGCCTCCCACTATGTGAAAGAAGAGCTTTTTCTCTCATATTCACTTCTATAGAATAGGTAGTTCGCTTAGCCGCAGCTGAAACCATAGATCTTGCCCGGGATGCTCCCAAGGTAGGACTCCTAAATTGGAAAAAGGATGGAGGGACTGATTCTTGGTCCTCTGCTATGAATGATTTCATGTCTTCAAAGTGCAGGACTTGAGGACATCAGATATATGGGACACTTCGTCACATGGTCTAAGAAAGATGATGAGGCCTCTTGTATTTCCAGAAAAGTGGATAGAGCTCTTGCTAATTGTAAGTGCTTTGGCTCTCTGCCTTTATCTGAATCTGAAGTTGAATTCACCCCCAAGGGCCTCTCTGATCATAGTGCCTGTGTGGTTAGAACAGGGGTGCATATCCTTCCTTTTTCAACTTCATGACTGAACTCCCACTCCCCGAGTTCCACCCTATTGTGAGTAAGGTGTGGCAAACTGATGTCAAAGGCGATCCCATGTAGAAAGTCTGTGCAAAACTTAGATTGGTGAAATACGACCTCTCTGAGATATATGGTTTATGCCGGAAAGGTACGAAGTTGGACTAATTTGGAAACATTGGGCAATTTACTTTATACTTCTATTGCTGCTCAGAAGAAATAGAGGGATCAGAGACAGTCACTGTTGGAAACTGGGGAGTTGGCTGATAAAGATGGACAGTAACGATCGCGTAATATAAATTCTTCGGCCTCGTCATCGAAAGCGGCTTCCAATTGCTCGGAAATTCTAAGCTATATGGGGGACTTGGATGGTGAGCAAAAACAATTGATCAAGAAGTTGGTCAACTTTCGCATGAAAGAAGGTAAAAAAACAAGAGTTCGTGCTATTGTTTATCAAACTTTTCATCGCCCCGCTCGAACTGAACGCGATGTAATCAAACTTATGGTTGACGCCCTAGAGAATATAAAGCCCATATGCGAAGTGGAAAGAGTAGGAAGAGCAGGTACTATTTATGATGTCCCTGGGATTGTAGCCAGGGATCGTCAACAAACCTTAGCTATTCGTTGGACCCTTGAAGCAGCTTTCAAACGACGTATAATCTACAGGACAAGCTTAGAGCAATGTTCATTTGATGAGATACTGGATGCTTACCGAAAGAGGGGAATTGCACGTAAGAAAAGGGGGAATCTTCATAGACTGGCTTCCACCAATCGAAGTATCGCGCATTTCAGATGGTGGTAAAGTGAGACCACAAAAAGAGCTCTTCCGAATGATAAATAAAAAAAGTGCTTAGTTTCGTTGGAAAAACCAACGCAAATCTCATATTTACTTTATAAAGCCGGATATATAAAAGGTTGGAGAGAGTGACTTTATGAAATTCTCTTATGTTATGTAAGTAGCTATGTAGTTAGTTAGTCTTTTTTTTCTAGTAAGCCTCTTCCCTGTGTATTAGCCCCCCTTTTTTCAAAAAAGAAGCCCCAGCTCCCTAAGAGGGACCCTTCTCTGATAAGGAAGGAAACAAAAGAATCTCAATTTTACGACAAATCCGGTCCGATGGCTGTTCTCCACTAACCACAAAGATATAGGGACTCTATATTTCATTTCATCTTTGGTGCCATTGCTGGAGTGATGGGCACATGCTTCTCAGTACTGATTCGTATGGAATTAGCACGACCCGGCGATCAAATTCTTGGTGGGAATCATCAACTTTATAATGTTTTAATAACGGCTCACGCTTTTTTAATGATCTTTTTTATGGTTATGCCGGCGATGATAGGTGGATCTGGTAATTGGTCTGTTCCGATTCTGATAGGTGCGCCTGACATGGCATTTCCACGATTAAATAATATTTCATTCTGGTTGTTGCCACCAAGTCTCGTGCTCCTATTAAGCCCAGCCTTAGTAGAAGTGGGTAGCGGCACTGGGTGGACGGTCTATCCGCCCTTAAGTGGTATTACCAGCCATTCTGGAGGAGCAGTTGATTCAGCAATTTCTAGTCCTCATCTATCTGGTGTTTCATCCATTTTAGGTTCTATCAATTTTATAACAACTATCTCCAACATGCGTGGACCTGGAATGACTATGCATAGATCACCCCTATTTGTGTGGTCCGTTCTAGTGACAGCATTCCCACCTTTATTATCACTTCCGGTACTGGCAGGGGCAATTACCATGTTATTAACCGAGAAATAGCGTAATAGAGAGAAAGATTGTATCAATATCAAGGCAAGTGGGAGGCGAGTAATTGAATCATCATCAGGTTAGGATCGATCTAAACCAGCCCATTATTTATATGATATGATTCAACATGCCAACTATTAAACAACTTATGTTCACAGGGGCTAGAAAGACTCGGTCATAGGAACTTAGACCACCTACGCGCTGGTAAACGAAAACCACCTCGACCGGATCA